GTTACAAAATCTCGCTTTAGCCAATGATCCAATCAGAGGAATAATTGGAACTATTATATCGAGCTTCTTGGGAGCATTATTTATTAGAAATGAATTTTCTAGCATTTGACTCCGCACCACTGAAGGATTTAGTCGAACACTTGAAAAGTAACCCCAAAAGTCGAGGGAATGCTTGGATAATTGGTTTATATGGATCCTTCCCGGGTGAGACCACACATAAAAATGACATTGCCATAAATTTACAAGGTAATATTTCCATTTATTCATCAGAAGAGGCGTATCTTTGGAAGCCAAAATTGATTTTCCTTGATATCTAACATAATGCATGAAAGGATCCTTGAGGAAGCATGGTATGACCGGAAAATCATTAGCAAAGACTTCGGCAAAATGTTCTATTTTTTTATGTAAATAGAGTCGTTCAAAAAGGACTCCAGAAGATATTAATCGTAAATGAGAAGATTGGTTACCGAGAAAAAGGAAGATGGATTCGTATTGACATATATGAGAATTATATAGGAATAAAAAGAATCTTGGATTACTTTTTGAAAAAATAGAAATAGATTTAGTTATAATAATAAGAATATTCCAATTAGAATACTGATGAAGAAAGAACCGCAATAAATGCAAATAAGAGGCATCTTTCACCCGGGAGCGAAGGGTTTGAATCAGGATTTCCAGATGGATGGGGTAGGGTATTCGTACATCTGTCGTATAATTTAAATGTGGTAATTTATCCTCTAAAAAAGGAAATATTGAATGAATGGATCGTAATTTGTAAGATATTACGATTTCTGCCCCTTCGAAAGAAGATATTAATCGTAGAGAAAATGGAATTTCCACAATGACTGCAAACCCTTCTGATATAATTTGAGAATGCAAATTCTTGTTGTACCCAAAAAATTGATTTTGGTTAGAATCATTAGCGGAAATCATCAAATAATTATGTTGATACATTCTAGTAATTAAACGTTTTACAATCAGTAAACTAGATTTATTATCATAACCTATATTTTCCAACAACATGTAGCTATTGAAACCATGATCATGAGCAAGTGCATAAATATACTCCCGAAAGAGAAGTGGGTATAGGAAGTCGTGTTGCCTAAATCTATCGAGTTCTAAATATCTTTGAAATTCCTCCATTTGAAATTAGATTTAAAGCAGGGATAGGGGATTTCTTTTGTTTTGGGTTATTAAATAACACATAGTACGATACGGTCAAAACAGGCTATTATAGTAAGAAAAGAATAAATATATACCCCGGAAACAGATAAGACTGATCAACGGACTCTTTATTCTCTCTTTTTCCAGCTAATTTAATCGGTTTATGTGCATTCTAGGATAACAAGATGGCTCGAGATCCTTTATTTGTTCAACCTAATCGCTCTTTTGATTTTGGAAAAAAAAACCTTTTTATCAATATACTGCTTTTTCTACACATTCATCCCCACACTCTAACGGAGAATATCTACTAATAATTAGGATTTCTAAAAAAAAATGGATAATCCACTTATGGGAACAACATTTCCCGCATCAAGGACTAATATATTTTTAACGTGTAATTAGATCGGGTAATCATTCAAATTAAGAACAGAAGCTCGTTGCTTTTTTTGTTTCCCTAGAATTGGAGCCATGGGGCTCTATCCATTTATTCACTTAACCCAACTTTAATTTCATTTTATTTTTTTTAGCGTCAAGAATTCAAACAAAGTTTTGGACCGATCCGCTAAGAATAAAATATTCTCAGAATTATCCGTTGATACGACATGCTGCTTTTTCCACTCATTCCTTTCAGGATCAGTCGCGGTCTTACAAGCTCTACCGATGGTATCGACGAAGACGTTGCTTCATACAAATGTGTAAAAAATGCTAGTCGCACTTAAAAGCCGAGTACTCTACCGTTGAGTTAGCAACCCGAAAAAAAAAATGTGTAGATCCAATCGGAATCAAAAAAGGGATTGAATTGCACAACGCAATCAAAATATTCAAATAGCAAAAATATTTCTAATCGATTCTGAACATAAAAAAAATGAACATATTAGATGCAAATACAATGACTTCTAAAATAAGAATATAGATTAAGATAGGAATCTAGATCAAGTCAAAATTTCTAGACTCCCGCAGATTTCGTTCATATGTTATCCATTATTATCTTATCCATTTTTTTCAATAAAAAAAAAGAAAGACTTCTTGTATCCCAGCAAATCCAATAAACCCATCGTTTGAATAAAGTAAAAAAAAAAAAAACAAGTCCATAGAACAGAGAGAAATAGATACATTTATTCACGATCGGATTATATTTGTTTGATACACAGTTGTCAATATAAATGTGAATATTAAGAAAAGAACACAATGTCGGGAACCATAAATTGAAATAAAAAAGAATTCAATTTCAATATTGAATAATAAAATCTAAAAATAAAATAAAAGAAAAAACTAATGACTTGTATTGAATTGGCACTCTCTATATATATAGATAATAAACATAGATACAAAAGGGTGTAGGCGTAAAAATCAATTCGTAGAGAAGTATAACAATGCTTGGGTTTCCTCAATCAATATAAGTAAAAAAAAGAAAGCTTAAATCCCATGTTTTTTTTTAGTTCATTAATTCAATTTAATCTGTTGATTAAGGCAAAGTTCCATAAAAACTCCCGCCTTCCTTGAAATATCATGAACAGTTCCCGTAGGTTGAGCGCCCCTTTCAAGGAAATATAGAATAGCAGGAACATTTAAATAGGTTTGATTTGATTCCTGCGTGATACACTTTTGATCGAAAGAGTTTTACCAATTCCAAGAAATTTTACTTATAAATTTCAAACTTGCTAGAATTGGATCCTTTCCATTTTTCTATCGAAAATAGACTTACGAAGTTGTTTCAACTTATTAATTAACACTAACCCTAGATCCGTGCCCTTTAAAAATGAATCAATACTTTTTACTCGAGCTTCATCATGATCATGTACTATTTACACCGCAACCCCCCCCCCCAAAAAAAAAAGGAGGGTTCTAGTGAAACAGAACAAACGATGTCGAGCCAAGAGCACCCCCATTCCTATATAATGAATCTAAAATGATGGATGTAAGAATCCACAGCCGACCATATCCTTCAAGTCGCACGTTGCTTTTTACCACATCGTTTTAAACGAAGTTTTACCATAACATTTCTCTAGTAGGCTGCTGTAACCAGTATGTAATTGATTCAATCATGGAATCATGAATAATCATTGGTTCGGTCGGTACATAGTAATCTATACTTTTATGAATGGGTAATTTCTGAAGAAGTCTCAGCAAGAATTCAATTTAACCCCATATATATTCTATATTATGGAATAAAGATTTTTATAATTATAATATATAATTTTTTTCTATATTTTATATTAGAATATAAATTAGAATAGAAAAAAATTTAAATAATTAAATAATAAATACTACAAAATAAGTTCTTTTTTTTGAATCTGCCTTTTGAGGTGACTTGATAAAACAGATTCACCACTTTCACACTTCTTCGAGTACCAAAGACTCATAAGACATTAGTAAAAAGATTAAATTGATTGAACCTATTTCAATATCATTACATTATTTGAATAAAGTTTTACAGTAAAAATAGCATTTTCATAATAATAGAGATAAATTCATATTCGTATTAAACCATCAACGATTTCAAACAAATAAAGACATCAAAAAACGAATTTAATTTCTTTTTTTTATGAGTAACTAACTAAAATAGAAATATGGTTTTATCTATGCTCCCGTCTTACCTCTTACCTGGATACAAATAGATTCAATTCCATCTGTGTTATTTGAACACGATTCCATTTATGAAAAAGATAGAATTCAGATAAGAACCTTTCATTATAGTAAAAGGAAATAAAAATCAAATTATAATCAATCTTAATCTTATTCTACTCTTAAAAAAAAACATAAGGTTATTTAAAATAAAGGCAATCTTTCTTTTATTCTGATATAAAACAGAGAATCTATATTCTGATATGATATATTCTATTCAGATATGTATAATATATTCTATTCTGATATGATATATATCATAGGTATGCTCTGGGACGGAAGGATTCGAACCTCCGAATACCGGGACCAAAACCCGTTGCCTTACCACTTGGCCACGCCCCATTTTGTATTTCTATTCGACATTAATAAAGACTAATATTGGTATTAGTTGTTCGTCAATTCTAGTCCAAATCTATATAATAGAATATATTAGATTGTTGCTAAGATTTTGAGACATTTAGATATAGAATTAAACGAAATTTATTGATCATTACATACAATTCGATTAAGATATTGTATGAAAGTATGATTTTTTCTATTCTCTTTTGATTTGAGAATTGAAGGCTTTTTGATTGGGTTAATTCAAATCAAAGAAAAGTTTTTTTGGTCTACCTTCTTTTGATTTTTGACTCATTTTTTCTTATAGAACTTCAAATCAAAATAAAAAAATCAAAATAAGATTATATTATTAATAACTCATCATATTAATAACTCAATCAAAATAAATACAATTATCTTCAAGAACAAAGAACAAAATGTTTGTTATGCTTAATATCTTTAGTTTGATCTGTATTTGGCTTAATTCTGCTCTTTCTTCAAGTAGTTTTTTCTTCGCCAAATTGCCCGAGGCTTACGCTTTTTTGAATCCAATCGTAGATTTTATGCCAGTAATACCTTTGCTATTTTTTCTCTTAGCTTTTGTTTGGCAAGCTGCTGTAAGTTTTCGATGAGATCTTTAATACTGTCCTAGAAAAATTCATGATTTAGTCTAAAAAAAAATTCTAACAATTGATAAGATCAGATAAGTCTTATAATATAACCCTTCGATTCAAATACTGAAATTCTTGGATCGCCACGAGAAGTCTGGGCTCACCCCAGTTCCTCATTCGGAACTTTTTTACATTGAAAGAACCTAGTAGAGTCCCCCACAATATCTAATTGTGGGTATGAAAAAAGCATTTTGGTAATGAAAGACTTGACTCTTATTACAAATAAATTTCTGAAAATTCTTTTCTATTTCTATAGATTTAGAAAAACCATTTCTTGGTGTCAAAATAAGGTATGTGGTATAAAAACAGAGAATCTATTCTCTTTTTTTCCAAAAAAATGATCTTGGAGATTGTGTAATGCTTACTCTCAAACTATTTGTTTACACAGTAGTGATATTCTTTGTTTCTCTCTTTATCTTCGGATTCCTATCTAATGATCCAGGACGTAATCCTGGACGTGAAGAATAAAAAAGAAAGATAAAGTTTCTGTTTTCCTTGCTTGATTTTGAAATGTTCTTAGTATTTTAGCTATTCCGCATCTTTAACTATTAATTAAAATTAAATAAAAAAAAGACTCGTCGAAAGAAAAATGGAAAGATAAATAAAAAATACCAAGGCATTGACAAAAGCGGAAAGAGAGGGATTCGAACCCTCGGTACGAAAAACCCGTACAACGGATTAGCAATCCGACGCTTTAGTCCACTCAGCCATCTCCCCCAATCGAAAAAGGATAATTACTAGGTTACATTACACAAAAAAGTAAGGCTTGAAAAAAGACCCTTTCTTTCTACCTCTTTATTATTCATTATATAATTATTATATAGATATATAATTATCTAGACATATAAAAAAATTAAAAAAATATAGAAAATAAAAATAAGTAATTCCATTTAGATAAAGTAAGGGATAGAAAGAGATATCTCCACTCCACTATTCCAACGAATATAAATTCATATATATATAACTACCTATAGAATTCTAAATACCCCAATTCTAGATTATAGAAAGGAATATTTTCTATTATAATTATATAAGTAATAAATATAAAGTAATAATAAAATAAATATATAAATTAACTAAAACTAAATAACTAATAATAATTTAAATTTAAATAAATAATAAAAAAGGTACCTCTTTGACTTCGTCTGCAAGAGCCTTTTTGACTTCCATGGCCTGGCCCGGTCAGTACCTCGCCGGGCCTTTTTTGTTCCAATGAATCATAGAAAAAAGTTCTTTAATTTTATTTGAATTTGAAACAAAAATGATTGTTGTTGTTTCAATAACAATCATAATAAAGACTATTTCTATTCCTATCATACAGAATCGAAATGTCATTTCTTAATTATTTAATCTTTTTTTATTACATTTACTCTACTGGAATAAAAAAAAAGGAAAGAATGGAACCATATATTCTTGCACAATTTATGTTATGGCGTACGTATTTTTATCGAGACGTATCTGTCCCATCAAAAGAAAAGAGAAAAAAACGTGTTATTTAGTTATTAAAATGAATCCTCTTTCCCCAATCTCATTAGTCTCCTTGACCAAAGTACGCCAACGCTCTAATTTTCATGATTTTTTCTGATCCTGTCGTCTTTAATTATGACCCATTTTTTGTTCGACAAAAGATCCATTTATATACAATAATTACATTGTAGCGGGTATAGTTTAGTGGTAAAAGTGTGATTCGTTCTATTAACCCCTTAAATAGTTAAGGGGTCCTTCGGTTTGATTAATATTCCGATCAAAAACTTTATTTCTTAAAAGGATTTAATCCTTTCCCTCTCAATGAAAGATTCGAGGAAGAATAGATATTCTCGTGATTTGTATCCAAAAGAGTCAATTAGAAATTGGAAAAAAAAAACAAAATTGGATTATTAAATTACGAAACATAATTTGTTTTTGAATTGGATCAATACTTCCAATTGAATGAGTATGAGTAAAGGATCCATGGATAAAGAGAGAAGGGCGTCTTTCTAATCGTAACTAAATCTTCAATTTTTGATTTGTATAAAAGAGATTGAGGCAAAATAGCTATGAAACGATGTCTTTGGTTTACTAGAGACATCGACATATTATATTGTTTTAGCTCGGTGGAAACAAAATGCTTTTCCTAAGGATTCTTTCAAATAGAAATAGAGAACGAAGCAACCAGAAAGATCGTTAGAATTATAATCCCACTCTTCTATAGGGATCATCTATAAAGCGGGTTGTTTTGAATGCATTCAAACAGAAAAGCTGACATAGATGTTATGGGCCGAAATTTTTTTGATTTTGTAATTTAGTTCCCATCTGAGATATGTGAAATTTGTCCATCTTGCATAAAGGAGCCGAATGAAACCAAAGTTTCACGTTCGGTTTTGAATTAGAGACGTTAAAAATGATAAATCAACGTCGACTATAACCCCTAGCCTTCCAAGCTAACGATGCGGGTTCGATTCCCGCTACCCGCTTATATCTCTATCTTATCTATATTCATTTATTCTCTATATTTATAAGATTCTATATTAATATTCTATTTCGAATATTCAAATTTTTATTTCTTATCTATTAATATATATTATTCAAATTCTATATTAAATAATATAGAGAATCTCATTATTCATGTAATTATTAATATTCATATAATGAATGTATCATTGAATTGAATGCGCAATTCCTAGAATTCTCTCACATATTCTTTTTTCTGACCAAGCGATGTGAAAATAAAACTAAGAAAAAA